TTTCCAATTAGCTGTTTTTGCATTAATTGTGACTTCCTCAGTGTTAGTAATTAGTGTACCCCTTGTATTTGCTTCTCCTGATGGTTGGTCAAATAATAAAAACGTTGTATTTTCCGGTACATCATTATGGATTGGACTAGTCTTTCTGGTAGCTATTCTGAATTCTCTCATTTCTTAAATTTGTTTAGTATTTAGTAGCCCGATACAAAATAAATAAAAAGGCCATTTCTTCGAAAAAATTGGAATTGTGAGACGCATTAAAATGCAATTTGCGTTCCGAATTGCTACCTCTTTTCTTTCATTATTATGAAATTCCATTGCCATTAGAATATTGATTGACAGACAATTAAAAAAAAGAAAACTCTAATATAATAGAAAATGAAACGGTCGACCCAGACATAGACGGTCGACCCAGGCGGATATACCCTATAAAATATATCCCGTAGCGAGCGTAGTTCAATGGTAAAACATCTCCTTGCCAAGGAGAAGATACGGGTTCGATTCCCGCCGCTCGCCAGCTTAATTTAGTAAGGTACTATGATAAAAAATTTAGTCTAGTTGACTACTTAACTACTTATATTAAATTAAGTAGGTGTTAGTCTAGTACCGTATCCCTTACTATCTTACCCTTCTTTTGCACCCCACTCAAAAAAAAAGGGGCTCCGGAGGCGGGAATCGAACTCGCCAACAGGGTTCCCTAAATTGGGGATTCACCGAGACAAACAACTGGCAAACTGCTTTTAAAGGGAAGGGAGGTAGACTGTGCCTTTCTTTCATTTCTTTTTTCTTTTCTGCAGGGTAGGAAGGAGCCTTGAGAGTTCTTCTTGTAGGGGCAAGTGACTTCGCAAACTGCTCCATTTGGCCCTTTAGGGCCGGGAACTAATGAATAAAAAAGGGTTGGATACCGCCCAGCCCTCTACCATATCTATACAAATAGAATAGTCCTTTTATACAGACTGCTAAGTGCGGAGACGGGAATCGAACCCGTGACCTCAAGGTTATGAGCCTCGTGAGCTACCAAACTGCTCTACTCCGCTCTGGAGGGACGGAAACTGGTGGACGAAAAAGGTTGAATACAGGACTCTACCATGTCTAGACAAATAGAATAGTCCTTTTATACAGAATGGAGCGGGTAGCGGGAATCGAACCCGCATCGTTAGCTTGGAAGGCTAGGGGTTATAGTCGACGTTGGTTGATTAGTTTTAACGTCTCTAATTCAAAACCGAACATGAAATTTGGATTTCATTCGGCTCCTTTATGGATATTCTCACCACTTAACATCTATGTCAGCTTTTCTATCTGAATGGAACCAAAGCTCTCCGCTTTCTAGATGATCCCTATAGAGTAGGAGATAGAAATTCTACTAAATCTATCTAATCTACTTACTTCGTTCCCTAATTTCATTCAAGAGATCCTGAGGAAAAGAATTAGGTTTCCACCGAGCTGAAACAATATGCTGATGGTTCTAGTAAACCAAAACTACCGTTTTTTAGCTATTTGGCTTCCATTTCCTTTTTTAACAAAAGAAGATTTAGTTACGATTGGAAATAAACTTTTTTGTATCTTCATCCATAGATCCTTTACTCATATTTAAAAAATTGGAATACTTAATCCAATGCAAAATTATGCTTCGCGACTCTGTACTCATAATCCAATTTGTATTTTGGATGCAATTTCAATTAGTTTTTGGGTACAAATCGCGAGAATGTATATTCTTCCTCAATATGCTATTGAGAGGAAAAGGATTAAATCCTTTATAAGAACTAAAGTTTTCATCGGAATATAAAAAACTTAAGGACGCCTTAAGTATATCATTTCAAATTCAGTTATTAATAGAACGAATCACACTTTTACCACTAAACTATACCCGCTACATGTAGATTATGATACCAACGCTACCCTTTGTCAAGGGTAGCCATTCGAGAAGGAGGCTAATTCCCCCTTATTGAATCAAATGGAGAAGGTTCATGACAGTGAGCTGTTGGTACTTCGATCGCGGGCCTTTACTTTAGCTTTAGGGTTTAGATAGCCCCTCTGGGATGTAAAATATATCTCTTCTCACCATCCCCATAGTGTATGAGACAAATGTATGCATTTCGATTAGGGTCGTATTCTACGGTTACGACTACAATGATCATTATTTGTTTTGCGAGGACGTAAGTGTGCCAGACTGCTCTAAGGAATAGTTTGATTATTCCTACAATATACACTAGGAGATATAGGGAGCAGCACTGCCCCCATAAATCCCTTTCTTCCTTTTCTTTTTTGTTCAATTCTGAACAAAGAAATTGGGGAAGATGTTTTCTTTCTTCCCCCACTTATCATGAAGTCCGAGCCGTAGAGAAAGAGTGAGATGCATTTTAAAAATTCATCATAGACTTTCCCTATGGCTTGAGAGAAGCAAGAAACAAAGAGTCGTAACTTAAACGGAGAAGCGGACAGGACCCGACGGATTTACCTGATGTAAAGAGGATCCTAAATGTCTCTGGTTAGTCGATCCTCTCCATTTACCAATTTCTTCTCCTCTTTTCCACTCAATTCTAGTTTATTAGATTCTTGTTTAAAAGAATCAAAGAAGATGAATAGAACTAAGAACACATAAAAAAGAGCATAGAGGACCAAGACCATTACCAAATGTTCCTCCCAAGAATCATATTGGGTATCTGTTCCCTTCCTTTTCCCGCTAGGATCGGGAATCTTATATTTTCCATATCCATATACCATCGAACCTTTAGGGTTCCAGAATCCTCCTTTTTTCCTAATCTTCGGAAACAGAAAACCCATAGCCAGGAGGAGTTAGGTATGTAGGGTATGGTTTATTATTTTTTGTTGGGCAGGCAGTAGAATAATTTTTATACTCTGCAGTATAAATTCGACTGCCCACTTTTTACAAGCAAATTGTTGCTAAAACTCCAACATAGTTTGTTCAAAATGCATCAACCAGAATCCTTGGAGAATATTCAAGTACCCCCCTTCCAAGGAAGGGGTACCTGTTAAAAATCGCTTCAACAAATCCGTCCAAAACTTTTTAAGAAAAATTGAAAAGTTTTGAACTCGAAGGTTTTTCTAAGAGATGCCTGTTAAAAATAGTTTCAATTTCTCACCAAAACAGACAAGAAGTATATCACTGAAAATTAATACCCAACCATATGGGTATATGAAGAGCGCGAATTCCTTTATACCCTACCCAATTAGAATTAGAGGAAATAAAACATAAATGGAGAAAGTTCTCATCATAAGATCAGCCAATAGAAGAAAAAAGTCCCTAATTCTGCAGAACGTTCTGAGCACGTGAAAAGTCAATAGCCTAAAGATAAAAAAAAAACAAAGTCTACCGTTTTTTTAACAGCAGCTCTTATTGCCCCTTTGGCCTTTTTTTTTCCCATTGTTGTATCCGATTCAACAATTGATACATATTTGTTCTCCTCTTCTAAAAAATAGGACTTCTGGGCTTTGGTTTGGTGAGTCGTCCGAGATCATGTTTACATACCTATGAACTTACCCTCTTCAAGTATATCGGATACTAATAAGAATTTTTTATTGTGTCAACTCTCTCTTCACGTATTTTATTATATGTATTTTTTTATATAAAAAAAGAAAAAAACCTCTACTTTGTGCAAGTGATAAGAGAAAATATGAAAGATTTTCTTATTTTTCTTGATTTTCTCAAGATTTTGAACTCTCAAGATTTTGAACCTCGCTATGAATAAACTTCTATATCTCGATATATACATATATAATCTCTACATATATCTCTATATATACATATATTATGTACATTATGCAGTAGACTCATAATGAGAAATCAAAGTGGCTAATTTTTGAATTGAATAAAAAGCCCTTTTAACTCAGTGGTAGAGTAATGCCATGGTAAGGCATAAGTCATCGGTTCAAATCCGATAAAGGGCTTTTTATTTGGTGGTAGAGTAATGCCATGGTAAGACGTAAGTCATCGGTTCGAATCCGATAAAGTACTTTTCTACTAAATTTATTATTTATTCACTTTTTTTTCTTTGTTTTTGAAAATTTCTCTATTTTTTCTTGAATTTTATGACTTAGTGCGGGATGCATGCATTTTTGGTCTGAACGCTAAACGAAGCACGGGGTGGAAATTACAAAAAAGAAATCAAATTGGACTCTTTTTCCTGTTAGATCAATCAAATCACTACCTGTACTGAACTAATCTAGAATCCCTTTTATTAATCTATTCTTATTCTATACCCTTTAAATGAATTTCCCTAAAAAGTAGGGAATGATCCGTGAATTAACCTAACCATCAACTAAAAAAAATCCTATGAAAGCATAACAGAAAAGTAGGAAAGACTCTTTGCTTTGGATCTAGTTATACTCTTCGAGTATATTGACAATTCCAAAAAACTGCTCATACTATCATTATAGTATAATGACGAGCGGTTGTATATGGCCCTATCGTCTAGTGAAGTGATGCCCCTATCGTCTAGTGGTTCAGGACATCTCTCTTTCAAGGAGGCAGCGGGGATTCGACTTCCCCTGGGGGTAGGGAGTATTATGAAAGGAGGTTAATCATAGATTCTAAAAAACCCTAGAATAAATTCTTCCTGGGTCGATGCCCGAGCGGTTAATGGGGACGGACTGTAAATTCGTTGACGATATGTCTACGCTGGTTCAAATCCAGCTCGGCCCAAAAATCTAGGGCTTCGTGAATATGAACTAGATCCATTTGTTTTTCTTCCATAAAATAAAATGTCTGATCCATAGAAATAAAGGATAAAGCGAAAGGGGGAAATTTCTTTCTAATCCATATCTCTCTCATTCCTTTTTTACAAACAAAAGAGTTTTTCTTATTGAAATGAAAGGTGGATTATCATCCATTTTTAGCGATAAAAAATCGCGACATACTAGTTATGTCACTCTCACTATACCCACATATGATATGTGGGTATGTAGTATATGATTCGTCTATTTCTTAGAGTACGACAGGCGAATCGAATCTTCTTATGGTTCTATTTAAGAATAGGTATGCCATACACCCCGCGGGGATTGTAGTTCAATTGGTCAGAGCACCGCCCTGTCAAGGCGGAAGCTGCGGGTTCGAGCCCCGTCAGTCCCGAACTAGGGTTCAATGAATGGAGAAATTCATCTTTCCTTTTTCCATGAAAAAGGGGGGGCAGGAGAGAAGATCAAATACCTATGGGGCATCCTTATTTCACTTTTTTTATTTCGCATTTCTCATTAAAGAGGGAGGGGAGGCCTATAGGAATTTTTTTTTTTTCACTACTCCCGGTTGATAAGGAAAGACATACATATCATACTTGGATTAGTATAATTTAGGATATTACTCTATCCTTATGATGATACCATCCTCATCTTAACTTCCTATTCGACTCTTATCTTATGGAATAGAGTACCGGTATTTTACCGAAATCCATACATAAATCGTATTCGTTTTTTCTTAGACATAGACAGTGAATTTAATTGAATATAATTAGTACTTTACTTTTTGGATTAAACCAGGCCCCCTCCATTTTGTAGTTCCAACTTTGTTTGTGTATGTTCAATGACTAATTGGAAAGAATCTATCTCATTTTCATTCCATTTGCGGACTCCTTTTTTATGGATCTGTTCTCATCTTTAGACCCCAAAAGTGGATATTGATAGTAACCTAATAAAATAAAAGAAAAACCAAGCAAAGCAAACGCCCTTTTTCCTAAATTAATTAAAATATTCGATTTTTTTTTATTTAAGCCCTCTTTTCTCCATCTCACTTCTACTTCTACTGCTTATTTGGATGTCTATGTGACCCATAGAAAGTCGGTCATATAATACATACATACATAATTGTATGTATAACTATAAGAAAAAGGAAGGGAAATTGGATAAGATAAGAAAGATCGTGGGTTATAGATATAGAAAAGAAAAAGTGGATCTTCCTATGTTATACTATTCCACTCTCAACCATGAATTGATTTGATAGATCCGATATTCATAATATTGAATTGATTCAGTATTATCAGAATGCAAGTCCTCCCCTTGAATTTACAGGATACCCCTTTTTCCTCTCCATGGGATTACATCCCGAGTTATTGTGAAAAAAATAAAGAGGTTATGGAAGTCAATATTCTCGCATTTATTGCTACTGCACTGTTTATTCTAGTTCCTACTGCCTTTTTACTTATTATTTATGTAAAAACAGTCAGCCAAAATGATTAATTGGAATTCCAATTAATCATTGAAGAAATGAAAAAGGGATTAAATAAAATAAAAATCCAAGTCTTAAATGAAAGGATCTGGTTGGAATCATAAAGTGTGGTAGAAAGAACTACATATAGTTTTTTCTACGACACTTTAGAGTCTTTCTATTATATTATCTTGAATCTACATAGAATAGATTAGTAGATTGAAATAGTAGTCTAATTCAATTTCTTTTTTCACTGCATCCACTTAATTTCAATCAAGTAAAAATAAAAAAATCGAAGACAATTCTTCACGAAAGAATCCATGGAGGGAGAGAAAAATAATATGAGAATAGACTATAGTAAAAAGTAAAAGAAAAAAAGTAAAAGGAAAAAACCAGCGAATCTTTCATGCTTAAACATGCGGCGAGATACTTCAAAAGAGCATAAAAATTATTCTAAGAATAAGAAAAGAATATAAAACAAATGGAAAGTGTGCGATATGTTGTGAATAGCTCCGTGGAAGAAAGTCTAATTTTCTTATGTATAGAACTTTTTTAACCATTCGTCACTTCTAGTAGAAATTTGGAATTGCTGTAATCGCTCTTTCTATTTCTATTTCTATATAGTAGAATAGAACGACTCTTTCTTACAAGAGTTTCTTACAGGTACAGGAGTGAAACAAAACTAAAGAAAGAGAGAAAGAATAAAGTTTGGCAAAATGATTAATGCAAAACGATCAATTAAAGAAAAAAGTTGATACAACAATTCGACTACTCAATCAATTAGTAGTATCCCTAGAGTCCACTCCTCCCCCATACTACTAGTGAAAGAGAAAATGTAAAGACTACCATTAAAGCAGCCCAAGCGAGACTTACTATATCCATGTAAATTATGTCTCCTATTTCTATGAAGGAATTATTCTACTATTGATCAATAATCATAGTGGAATCAAGGGTACAGAGTCAAAAAGGGATTCTGCCCTAACGCTATGGATGAATCAGTTCAAGGAATTTACTCCTAACAAATTCTTATAGGATTTCTGGTAGAATTGGAGAGCATTAAGTATAAATACGATACATAGCCCTTTTCCTTAAAAAAGAGTACGGGGATGATGTCCTGAATAGAAGACGCGGGAATAGGAAGATTTTTTCTTCCTTTTGTTACCCTTTTTTTATAAGCAAAGGACGTCAGAATATACCATAAAATTAGGATAGATAAATATTTATTGGATACCTACCTTGCCTATGTTTATTTTTAACCTAAACCCTACAGCCCTTCTATCATTCTATGAAAGAATGAGGAGACTTTATCCACAACTCCGAAATTGATTTTTGATCAGCCTATTCAATCTGATTCTCGACAGAATCAGTAACCCTTACTTTAGTGTATGTAGGTAGCATAAGATGTATGATAAATAAAATGTATGATAATTAGGAAGTCTTGATATTCCTTCGTGGAGTCCCTTCTTCAATCTTAGATTGAAAAAAAAAGAATGCCCCTTAGGGGCCCTTTGGATATCAAGATTTCTGACATCTTAGCCTTGTAATTTTTAATTCTCGAATCGAATCAATTAAGAATCAATTAAAATTAATAAAAGAATAAGGAAACGCAACCTCATCCTTATTGGTAGCCGTTTGGGCCACTACCGACAAAACAAACCCTAGTTTGAGGATAGAACTATGGATTCTCAAAATCCAGTATCGCCAGGCCTAGTTACTCTCTTGCCCCAACTTATGCAGGGTACGAATTTGTTGAGTTCGATCAGTACTATAAGCCTAAGTATTTTATTGATCAGGCGGCACCCAGATTTGAACTGGGGATAAAGGATTTGCAGTCCCCTGCCTTACCGCTTGGCCATGCCGCCAAAAAATCCGATCTAAAATAGAGAAAAGAGCAAGTATTCATCCAGGTTTTCTTACTAAAACCTCCTTTCTTTTATCTTGAATCTAATTCTACTTACTTTTTTCCAATCTTTTTCAAAAAATCTATTCCTGCTTTTTTTGAATCCAGTTTCGATTATTCTCCTCGATGGATTCTATCTTAAAACAAACATTGCTAACACTAGAAAACTTCCCTTTTCTTTCTATTGAGATGAAAAAAGAGAAAAAGTGGATTTCCAGTCACAGGCTGCAAAATTCAGAACAAATTGGAACCATTAACTAGAATTCTATTTTTTTTTTTTGAATTGCAGTAGTGAACGACTCTTAAATCGGTATTCTCTCCCCCCTTCCTTTTAATGGCATAATAAAATAGATATGGATTTATGCCTAATCCGTGTATAGGTAAACTACAGGTCCGAACAGCATTATTATCCATAACAGCATTATTATCCATGGATCCCCCTTATGTACATATCTCTATGGGGAATCGTGCTTTAATTTTTCATTGCATTAAATATCTTGAATAAAAAAAAGAAATTTGGTCTGATATAGAGTATGACCTGACCATCTTGGCCCACCCAAGTGAAATTACGATAAAAGCAGGGATATGTGGAGAGGTGGATAACTAGATTGGCATGTACTTAAAAAAAGGACTTACTTTATTTTAGGATTCTACAATGAAATCCTATATTTTCTAGCAATTCTACTACTACGAAACAAAAAAGAACCCTCAAATTCTTATTCTTTAAAGGAGATAAAATGAGAAATCTTTGCCATCCAATCTGATTAGTATCATAAAGTGTAAGTGGCAGAATTTTTTTCTAGGAATGTTTTATCAATTCATTTTCATTCGATTTGTACCCCTGGCAAATTCAAACTTTCGTCGAAATTGTCTCCATTCATATGTATGAAATACATATATGAAATATGTATGTGGAGTTCCCTAGAATTTCATGTGATTCAGTAAACAGAATATGGATTCCATAATTGCTAGATCGATCCATAGGGATTGATGAAGAGTGAGCTGATAATGGAATTTTTCTTCGATAAACAGGAAACTTAAGATTAAGATGCTCCGGAATGGAAATGAGGGAATGTCCACAATACCCGGATTTAGTCAGATCCAATTCGAGGGATTTTGTAGGTTCATTAATCAAGGCTTGGCAGAAGAACTTGAGAAGTTTCCAACAATTAAAGATCCAGATCACGAAATTGCATTTCAATTATTTGCGAAAGGATATCAATTGCTAGAACCCTCGATAAAAGAAAGGGATGCTGTGTATGAATCACTCACCTATTCTTCCGAATTATATGTATCTGCGAGATTAATTTTTGGTTTCGATGTGCAAAAGCAAACCATTTCTATTGGAAACATTCCTATAATGAATTCCTTAGGAACCTTTATAATAAATGGAATATACCGAATTGTGATCAATCAAATATTGCTAAGTCCTGGTATTTACTACCGCTCGGAATTAGACCATAAGGGAATTTCTATCTACACTGGGACTATAATATCAGATTGGGGAGGAAGATCGGAATTAGCAATTGATAAAAAAGAAAGGATATGGGCTCGCGTGAGTAGAAAACAAAAGATATCTATTCTAGTTCTATCATCAGCTATGGGTTCGAATCTAAAAGAAATTCTAGATAATGTTTCCTACCCTGAAATTTTCTTATCTTTCCCGAATGCTAAGGAGAAGAAGAGGATTGAGTCAAAAGAAAAAGCTATTTTGGAGTTTTATCAACAATTTGCTTGTGTAGGTGGGGACCTGGTATTTTCGGAGTCCTTATGTGAGGAATTACAAAAGAAATTTTTTCAACAAAAATGTGAATTAGGAAGGATTGGTCGACGAAATATGAATCGGAGACTGAATCTTGATATACCTCAGAACAATACATTCTTGTTACCACGAGATGTATTGGCCGCTACGGATCATTTGATTGGAATGAAATTTGGAACGGGTATACTTGACGATGACGATATGAATCACTTGAAAAATAAACGTATTCGTTCGGTTGCGGATCTGTTACAAGATCAATTCGGACTGGCTCTTGGTCGTTTACAACATGCGGTTCAAAAAACTATCCGTAGAGTATTCATACGTCAATCGAAACCGACTCCACAAACTTTGGTAACTCCAACTTCAACTTCGATTTTATTAATAACTACTTATGAGACCTTTTTTGGCACATACCCCTTATCTCAAGTTTTTGATCAAACCAATCCATTGACACAAACTGTTCATGGGCGAAAAGTGAGTTGTTTGGGTCCTGGAGGATTGACGGGGAGAACTGCAAGTTTTCGGAGCCGAGATATTCATCCGAGTCACTATGGGCGTATTTGTCCAATTGACACGTCCGAAGGAATCAATGTTGGACTTACTGGATCCTTAGCTATTCATGCGAGAATTGACCACTGGTGGGGGTCCATAGAGAGTCCCTTTTATGAAATATCTGAGAAAGCAAAAGAAAAAAAAGAGAGACAGGTGGTTTATTTATCACCAAATAGAGATGAATATTATATGATAGCAGCAGGAAATTCTTTGTCCTTGAATCAGGGTATTCAGGAAGAACAGGTTGTTCCAGCTAGATACCGTCAAGAATTCCTGACTATTGCATGGGAACAGATTCATGTTAGAAGTATTTTTCCTTTCCAATATTTTTCTATTGGAGGTTCTCTCATTCCTTTTATTGAGCATAATGATGCGAATCGGGCTTTAATGAGTTCTAATATGCAGCGCCAAGCAGTTCCGCTTTCTCGGTCCGAGAAGTGCATTGTTGGAACTGGATTGGAACGCCAAACAGCTCTAGATTCGAGGGTTTCCGTTATAGCCGAACGCGAGGGAAAGATCATTTCTACTGATAGTCACAAGATCCTTTTATCAAGTAGTGGGAAGACTATAAGTATTCCTTTAGTTACCCATCGGCGCTCTAACAAAAATACTTGTATGCACCAAAAACCTCGGGTTCTGTGGGGTAAATCCATTAAAAAAGGACAAATTTTAGCGGAGGGAGCTGCTACAGTTGGTGGGGAACTTGCTTTAGGAAAAAACGTATTAGTAGCTTATATGCCATGGGAAGGTTACAATTTTGAAGACGCAGTACTAATTAGCGAACGTTTGGTATATGAGGATATTTATACTTCTTTTCACATCCGAAAATATGAAATTCAGACGGATACGACAAGCCAAGGCTCCGCTGAAAAAATTACTAAAGAAATACCACATCTAGAAGAACATTTACTCCGCAATTTGGACAGAAATGGAGTTGTTAGGTTGGGATCCTGGGTAGAAACGGGCGATATTTTAGTAGGTAAATTAACGCCTCAGATAGCGAGCGAATCGTCGTATATCGCGGAAGCTGGGTTATTACGGGCCATATTTGGCCTTGAGGTATCCACTTCAAAAGAAACTTCTCTCAAACTATCTATAGGTGGAAGAGGGCGCGTTATCGATGTGAAATGGATCCAGAGGGACCCCCTAGACATAATGGTTCGTGTATATATTTTACAGAAACGCGAAATCAAAGTTGGGGATAAAGTAGCCGGAAGACACGGGAATAAGGGGATCATTTCCAAAATTTTGCCCAGGCAAGATATGCCCTATTTGCAAGATGGAACACCTGTTGATATGGTCTTCAATCCCTTAGGAGTACCCTCACGAATGAATGTGGGACAAATATTTGAAAGCTCGCTCGGATTAGCCGGGGATCTGCTAAAGAAACATTATAGAATAGCACCCTTTGATGAGAGATATGAGCAAGAGGCTTCAAGAAAACTTGTGTTTTCAGAATTATATGAAGCCAGTAAACAAACAAAAAATCCATGGGTATTTGAACCCGAGTACCCGGGAAAAAGCAGAATATTTGATGGAAGAACAGGAGACCCCTTCGAACAACCTGTTCTAATAGGGAAGTCCTATATCTTAAAATTAATTCATCAAGTTGATGAGAAAATCCATGGACGTTCTACTGGGCCCTACTCACTTGTTACACAACAACCCGTTAGAGGAAGAGCCAAGCAAGGGGGACAACGAGTAGGAGAAATGGAAGTTTGGGCTTTAGAAGGATTTGGTGTTGCTCATATTTTACAAGAGATACTTACTTATAAATCTGATCATCTTATAGCTCGCCAAGAAATACTTAATGCTACGATCTGGGGAAAAAGAGTACCTAATCACGAGTATCCTCCAGAATCTTTTCGAGTGCTCGTTCGAGAACTACGATCTTTGGCTCTAGAACTGAATCATTTCCTTGTATCTGAGAAGAACTTCCAGGTTAATAGGGAGGAAGTTTGATCGGAATAAATATAAATTCTTTTCTTATTTATGATTGACCAATATAAACATCAACAACTTCAAATTGGACTCGTTTCCCCTCAACAAATAAAGGCTTGGGCTAACAAAAACCTACCTAATGGGGAAGTCGTTGGCGAAGTCACAAGGCCCTCTACTTTTCATTATAAAACCGATAAACCAGAAAAAGATGGATTGTTTTGCGAAAGAATCTTTGGACCCATAAAAAGCGGAATTTGTGCTTGTGGAAATTCTCGAGCGAGCGGAGCTGAAAACGAAGAGGAAAGATTTTGCCAAAAATGCGGGGTAGAATTTGTTGATTCTCGGATACGAAGATATCAAATGGGATACATCAAACTCGCATGTCCCGCGACTCATGTGTGGTATTTGAAAGGTCTTCCTAGTTATATCGCGAACCTTTTAGATAAACCCCTTAAGAAATTGGAGGGCCTAGTATATGGCGATTTCTCTTTTGCTAGGCCCAGCGCTAAAAAACCTACTTTCTTACGATTACGAGGTTTATTCGAAGATGAAATTGCATCCTGTAACCACAGCATTTCTCCCTTTTTTTCTACCCCAGGCTTTGCAACATTTCGAAATCGGGAAATTGCGACAGGAGCAGGTGCTATTAGAGAACAATTAGCAGATTTGGATTTGCGAATTATTATGGAGAATTCCTTGGTCGAATGGAAGGAATTAGAAGACGAGGGGTATAGTGGAGATGAATGGGAAGATAGAAAAAGACGAATAAGAAAAGTTTTTTTGATTAGACGCATGCAATTGGCGAAACATTTTATTCAAACAAATGTAGAACCAGAATGGATGGTTTTGTGCTTATTACCAGTTCTTCCTCCCGAATTGAGACCCATTGTTTATAGGTCTGGGGATAAAGTAGTGACTTCGGATATTAATGAACTTTATAAGAGAGTTATTCGTCGGAACAACAACCTTGCCTATCTATTAAAAAGAAGTGAATTAGCGCCAGCAGATTTAGTAATGTGCCAGGAAAAATTGGTACAAGAAGCCGTGGATACACTTCTTGATAGTGGGTCCCGCGGGCAACCAACGAGGGATGGTCACAATAAAGTATACAAATCACTTTCAGATGTAATTGAAGGTAAAGAGGGAAGGTTTCGCGAGACTCTGCTTGGAAAACGGGTCGATTACTCGGGGCGTTCTGTCATTGTTGTGGGTCCTTCGCTTTCATTACATCAATGTGGATTACCTCTAGAGATAGCAATAAAGCTTTTTCAGCTATTTGTAATTCGCGATTTAATCACGAAACGCGCTACTTCTAATGTCAGGATTGCTAAAAGGAAAATTTGGGAAAAGGAACCCATTGTATGGGAAATACTTCAAGAAGTTATGCGGGGACATCCTGTACTGTTGAATAGAGCACCTACCCTGCATAGATTAGGCATACAGGCCTTCCAACCTACTTTAGTGGAGGGGCGTACTATTTGTTTACACCCATTAGTGTGTAAGGGTTTCAATGCGGACTTTGATGGGGATCAAATGGCTGTTCATCTACCTTTATCCTTGGAAGCTCAGGCGGAAGCCCGTTTACTTATGTTTTCTCATATGAATCTCCTATCTCCCGCTATTGGGGATCCTATTTGCGTACCGACCCAAGACATGCTTATCGGACTTTATGTATTAACGATTGGAAACCGTCGGGGTATTTGTGCAAATAGATATAATAGTTGCGGAAACTATCCAAATCAAAAAGTAAATTACAATAATAATAATTATAAGTATACAAAAGATAAAGAACCCCATTTTTCTAATTCCTATGATGCACTGGGAGCTTATAGACAGAAACGAATCAGTTTAGACAGTCCCTTGTGGCTCCGATGGAAACTAGATCAACGCGTCATTGGGTCAAGAGAAGTTCCGATTGAAGTTCAATATGAATCTTTGGGGACTTATCATGAGATTTATGCCCGCTATCTAATAGTGGGAAATAGAAAAAAAGAAATCCGTTCTATATACATTCGAAGCACTCTTGGTCATATTTCTTTTTATAGAGAAATAGAGGAAGCCATACAAGGATTTAGTCAGGCCTATTCATACACTATCTAAACAAGGAAGTTAGATTCGGCGATGCCCCTCCCTTTCGGGGGGCATTCCGATTTCGCTAGTATCATCATTTTTGCCGCGCGAATCCAGATTGAGATTAAGGAAAGGAAGTTAATTAAATTTTCGAATCACTGACTCAGGCCCATTGTCGAATCCTACTCAGCAATTGTCGAATCCTACTCAGCCGAAAAAGGGGGTACTTATGTATGGCGGAACGGGCCAATCTGGTCTTTCATAATAAAGAGATAGACGGAACTGCTATGAAACGACTTATTAGCAGATTAATAGATCATTTCGGAATGGGATATACATCCCATATACTGGATCAAATAAAGACTCTGGGCTTTCATCAAGCCACTACTACATCGATTTCACTAGGAATCGAGGATCTTTTAACAATACCATCTAAGGGATGGTTAGTGCAAGACGCGGAACAACAGAGTTTTCTTTTGGAGAAACACTATTATTATGGGGCTGTACACGCGGTAGAAAAATTACGCCAATCCGTCGAGATATGGTATGCTACAAGTGAATATTTGAAACAAGAAATGAATTCGAATTTTCGGATAACGGATCCTTCTAATCCAGTCTATCTAATGTCTTTTTCAGGAGCCAGAGGAAATGCATCTCAGGTACACCAATTAGTAGGTATGAGAGGATTAATGGCGGATCCTCAAGGACAAATGATTGATTTACCTATTCAAAGCAATTTACGCGAGGGACTTTCTTTGACAGAATATATAATTTCCTGCTACGGAGCCCGCAAAGGGGTTGTAGATACTGCTGTACGAACAGCGGATGCTGGATATCTTACACGTAGACTTGTTGAAGTAGTTCAACATATTATTGTGCGTAGAAGAGATTGTGGTACTATCCAAGGTATTTCTTTGAGTCCTCAAAATGGGATGACGGAAAAACTTTTTGTCCAAACACTAATTGGTCGTGTATTAGCAGACGATATATATATTGGTTCACGATGCATTGCCGCTCGAAATCAAGATATTGGAATTGGATTAGTCAATCGATTCATAACTCCCTTTCGAGCACAACCATTTCGAGCACAACCAATATATATTAGAACCCCCTTTACTTGCCGGAGCACATCTTGGATCTGTCAATTATGTTATGGTCGGAGTCCCACTCATGGCGATCTGGTCGAATTGGGGGAAGCCGTAGGTATTATTGCAGGTCAATCAATTGGGGAGCCAGGGACTCAACTAACATTAAGAACTTTTCATACTGGCGGAGTATTCACAGGGGGTACTGCCGACCTTGTACGATCCCCTTCGAATGGAAAAATCCAATTCAATGAAGATTTGGTTCACCCCACACGTACCCGTCATGGGCAGCCTGCTTTTCTATGTTATATAGACTTGCATGTAACTATTCAGAGTCAGGATATTCTATATAGTGTGAATATTCCCTCAAAAAGCTTGATTCTAGTGCAAAATGATCAATATGTAGAATCCGAACAAGTAATTGCGGAGATTCGTGCCGGAACGTCCACTTTGCATTTTAAAGAAAAAGTACAAAAGCATATTTATTCCGAATCAGACGGGGAAATGCACTGGAGTACTGATGTTTACCATGCGCCCGAATATCAATATGGTAATCTTCGTCGATTACCAAAAACAAGCCATTTATGGATATTGTCAGTAAGTATGTGCAGATCCAGTATAGCGTCTTTTTCGCTCCACAAGGATCAAGATCAAATGAATACTTATTCTTTTTCTGTTGACGGAAGATATCTCTTTGACCTCTCAATGGCTAATGATCAAGTAAGACATAGACTGTTGGATACTTTTGGTAAAAAAGATAGGGAAATTCTTGATTATTCAACGCCGGATCGAATCATGTCCAATGGCCATTGGAATTTTGTCTATCCTTCTATTCTTCAAGATAATTCGGATTTGTTGGCGAAAAAGCGAAGAAATGGGTTCGTCATTCCATTACAATATCATCAAGAACAAGAGAAAGAACTAATATCCTGTTTGGGGATTTCGATTGAAATACCCTTTATGGGTGTTTTACGTAGAAATACTATTTTTGCTTATTTTGACGATCCACGATACAGAAAAGATAAAAAAGGTTCAGGAATTGTTAAATTTAGATATAGGACCCTAGAGGACGAATATAGGACTCGAGAGGAAGACTCAGAGGACGAATATGGGAGCCCAGAGAACGAATATAGGACCCGAGAGGAAGAATATGAAACCCTAGAAGACGAATATAGGACTCGAGAGGACGAATATGAAACCCTAGAAGATGAATATGGGATCCTAGAGGACGAATATGAAGCCCTAGAAGACGAATATGGGATCCTAGAGGATGAATATAGGACTGGAGAGAAAGACTCAGAAGACGAATATGGGAGCCCAGAGAACGAATATAGAACCCGAGAGGACGAATATGGAACTCTAGAGGAAGACTCAGAGGACGAATATGGGAGCCCGGAGGAAGGCTCAGAGGACGAATATGGGACTTTAGAGGAAGACTCAGAAGAAGACTCAGAGGACGAATACGGGAGCCCAGAGGAGGATTCCATCTTAAAAAAAGAGGGTTTGATTGAGCATCGAGGAACAAAAGAATTTAGTCTAAAATACCAAAAAGAACTAAATCGGTTTTTTTTCATTCTTCAAGAACTGCATATCTTGCCGAGATCCTCATCCCTAAAGGTACTTGATAATAGTATCATTGGAGTGGATACACAACTCACAAAAAATACAAGAAGTCGACTAGGTGGATTGGTCCGAGTGAAGAGAAAAAAAAGCCATACGGAACTCAAAATCTTTTCCGGAGATATTCATTTTCCTGAAGAGGCGGATAAGATATTAGGTGGTAGTTTGATACCACCAGAAAGAGAAAAGAAAGATTCTAAGGAATCAAAAAAAAGGAAAAATTGGGTCTATGTTCAACGGAAAAAAATTCTCAAGAGCAAGGAAAAGTATTTTGTTTCGGTTCGACCTACAGTCGCATATGAAATGGACGAAGGGAGAAATTTAGCAACACTTTTCCCGCAAGATCTCTTGCAAGAAGAGGATAATTTCCAACTTCGACTTGTCAATTTTATTTCTCATGAAAATAGCAAGTTAACTCAAAGAATTTATCATACGAATAGTCAATTTGTTCGAACTTGCTTAGTAGTGAATTGGGAACAAGAAGAAAAAGAGGAGGCTCGTGCTTCCCTTGTTGAGGTAAGAGCAAATGATCTGATTCGCGATTTCCTAAGAATTGAGTTAGTCAAGTCCACTATTTCGTATACACGAAGAAGGTATGATAGGACAAGTGCAGGACCGATTCCCAATAATAGGTTAGATCGCACCAATTCCTTTTATTCCAAGGCGAAGATTCAATCACTTAGCCAACATCAAGAAGCTATTGGCACCTTGTTGAATCGAAATAAAGAATACCAATCTTTGATGATTTTGTCGGCATCCAACTGTTCTCGAATTGGTTTATTCAAGAATTCGAAATATCCCAATGCGGTAAAAGAATCGAATCCTAGAATTCCTATTCGAGATATTTTTGGGCCCTTAGCCGCTATTGTACCTAGTATATCGAATTTTTCTTCATCTTACTATTTACTAACGCATAATCAGATCCTGTTAAAAAAATATTTGTTCCTTGACAATTTGAAACAAACCCTCCAAGTACTTCAAGGGCTTAAATACTCTTTAATAGATGAAAATCAAAGGATTTCGAATTTCGATAGTAACATCATGTTGGATCCATTCCATTTGAATTGGCACTTTCTCCATCATGATTCTTGGGAGGAGACATTGGCAATAATTCACCTTGGACAATTTATTTGCGAAAATGTATGTCTATTTAAATCGCACATAAAAAAATCTGGTCAAATTTGCATTGTTAATATTGATTCCTTTGTTATAAGAGCAGCTAAGCCTTATTTGGCCACTACAGGAGCAACTGTTCATGGTCATTATGGAGAAATCCTTTACAAAGGAGATAGGTTAGTTACGTTTATATATGAAAAATCGAGATCTAGTGACATAACGCAAGGTCTTCCAAAAGTAGAACAAATCTTTGAAGCGCGTTCAATTGATTCACTATCGCCGAATCTCGAAAGGAGAATTGAGGATTGGAATGAGCGTATACCAAGAATTCTTGGGGTCCCCTGGGGATTCTTGATTGGAGCTGAGCTAACCATAGCCCAAAGTCGTATCTCTTTGGTTAATAAGATCCAAAAGGTTTATCGATCCCAAGGGGTACAGATCCATAATAGACATATAGAGATTATTATACGCCAAGTAACATCAAAAGTGCGGGTTTCCGAAGATGGAATGTCTAATGTTTTTTCACCTGGGGAATTAATCGGACTATTACGAGCAGAACGAGCAGGACGAGCTTTGGATGAATCGGTCTATTATCGGGCAATCTTATTGGGAATAACAAGGGCTTCCCTGAATACCCAAAGTTTCATATCTGAAGCAAGTTTTCAAGAAACTGCTCGAGTTTTAGCAAAAGCTGCCCTACGAGGTCGTATTGATTGGTTGAAAGGCCTGAAAGAAAACGTAGTTCTGGGGGGGATTATACCTGTTGGTACCGGATTCCAAAAATTTGTGCATCATTCCCCACAAGACAAGAACCTTTATTTCGAAATTCAAAAAAAAAATCTATTCGCGTCGGAAATGAGAGATATTTTGTTTCTCCATACAGAATTAGTTTCTTCTGATTCTGATGTAACAAACAATTTCTATGAGACATCAGAACCCCCATTTACCCCCATTTATACGATTTAAGGATACATAAAGCAGATTTTTTTATTTAAACTAGACTTTTGACCTTAGAACACTAACAGGTCAGATTTTAGATTTTTATTTTATTTTAATAAGTTAATAAGTAAAAGAAGTCAGTTAATTCATTAAGGTTACGTTTATACCATGTATCAATGGCCAATTCTCAGTGGAAGGTTACATCGGAACAATTATTATTTATTTCAAGCTATTTCGGCTCTTTCTTAATTTTCAAAAAAAAAGAAAAAATCAAAAGGAAGTGTGGAAAAAATGACAAGAAGATATTGGAACATCAATTTGAAAGAGATGATAGAAGCGGGAGTTCATTTTGGTCATGGTATTAAGAAATGGAATCCTAAAATGGCCCCTTACATCTCGGCAAAGCGTAAAGGTACTCATATTACAAATCTCGCTAGAACGGCTCGTTTTTTATCAGAAGCTTGTGATTTAGTTTTTGATGCAGCAAGTCAGGGAAAAAGCTTCTTAATTGTTGGTACCAAAAAAAGAGCAGCGGATTTAGTAGCATCAGCTGCAATAAGGGCTCGTTGTCATTATGTTAATAAAAAGTGGTTCAGTGGTATGTTAACGAATTGGTCGATTACGAAAACTAGACTTTCTCAATTTAGAGACTTAAGAGCAGAAGAAAAGATGGGAAAATTCCACCATCTCCCAAAAAGAGATGTGGCAATCTTGAAGAGAAAATTATCTACCTTGCAAAGATATCTCGGCGGGATCAAATATATGACGAGGTTGCCGGACATTGTGATCGTCCTTGATCAGCAAAAAGAGTATATAGCTCTTCGGGAATGTGCCATTTTGGGGATTCCTACTATTTCTTTAGTCGATACAAATTGTGACCCAGATCTCGCAAATATATCGATTCCAGCCAACGATGACACTATGACTTCAATTCGATTGATTCTTAACAAATTAGTATTTGCAATTTGTGAGGGCCGTTCTCTCTATATAAGAAATCGTTGATTAAGAAGAATAGTTCATTCTTGGGTAACTGCGTAGATTTATGGGATCACTTACTATTCTTTTTTGTTTTGCATAGATAAAAGAAGGGGAATATTGATATATATTAGAGGGTATTGATATATATTATCATCTGATGTGATTTCTTGGTATCCTAAATATAATGGTATCCTAAATATAAGATTAATACTTCAAGTTGCTGAGTTGAGAAAGAGATGGTTGAATCAAAAGAATTCCTTTTTTGAAGTTCAATTTTTATCAGAGGACAATATGAATATTATACCATGTTCCGTTAAAACACTCAAGGGGTTATATGATATATCGGGTGTAGAAGTAGGCCAACACTTCTATTGGCAAATAGGAGGTTTCCAAATTCATGCCCAAGTACTCATCACTTCTTGGGTCGTAATTACTATCTTGCTAGGTTCAGTTATCATAGCTGTTCGGAATCCACAAACCATCCCGACCGACGGTCAGAATTTCTTCGAATATGTGCTTGAGTTTATTCGAGACTTGAGCAAAACTCAGATTGGAGAAGAATATGGTCCCTGGGTTCCCTTTATTGGAACTATGTTCCTTTTTATTTTTGTTTCGAATTGGTCGGGTGCTCTTTTACCTTGGAAAATTATACAGTTACCCCATGGGGAATTAGCAGCACCCACGAATGATATAAATACTACTGTTGCTTTAGCTTTACTCACATCAGCGGCATATTTTTATGCGGGTCTTAGCAAAAAAGGATTGAGTTATTTCGAGAAATATATTAAACCAACTCCAATTCTTTTACCAATTAACATCCTAGAAGATTTCACAAAACCATTATCGCTTAGTTTTCGACTTTTCGGTAATATATTGGCGGATGAATTAGTCGTTGTTGTTCTTGTTTCTTTAGTCCCCTTAGTAGTCCCTATACCGGTCATGTTTCTTGGATTATTTACAAGCGGTATTCAAGCTCTTATTTTTGCAACGTTAGCCGCAGCCTATATAGGTGAATCCATGGAAGGTCATCATTGAATTGACTAGTTTTCAAAATAGTCTTTTTTTTTAGCTTAGCTCAATTCATGCATGGTTCCAGATAATCCGCTTGGTTGGAAAACTAAATTAAATAGTTAGAAATGCGTATGAATATACAACCTAGAGTTGTAGGAGAGAGAATAGACTATATTACGGAATTGTCAAAGTATATATGCATTAAGGGGGGCGGAGTCAGGCTAGATCTATATCCTTAATGTCTATAAGTCCAGTCATCTTTTGTGCGGGTTTTTAAGGAATGATTTTAGAATCCGATTCATCAATAGAAAATGAGAAAATACGCAAAATAGAAGAAACAAATGTATATGGGATATTATATATTCCTAAGTTGGATTCATTATCTAATCCGATATATCGAATTCCCTCTATATGGAATTGGATTCCATATCCAGTTCTATGCAGCATATTGTTATCAATTGTATATCTTGATTTAATTCCTATTGGATTTGGATTAGGTCGATTTCAATAGGGGTTCTTCCTCTATTTCGTCTTTTATTATGGATTAGATGATAGGGGAAAAAATAGGAACTCAAGGATATCGAAGAGTAAAGAAAGAAGAATGGAATGAAAGAGTGGTTGGTTGGAAAGAAAGAGAAATAGAATAATGAGAATCATATGGATTTACACAAACCTCTAACGATTAGAAACTAAAAATGAGATCTCGAAGTAGTTCGGACAATTCAGATTATCATTTCAATTTGTACTTTTTAGTTACTTCTCCCCAATAGAGCTTAGAAGTAAGAATTTCTTGGTTGATTGTATCCTTAACCATTTCTTTTTTTTTTGACACGAGGAACTCACCATGAATCCACTAATTGCTGCTGCTTCCGTTATTGCTGCTGGATTGGCCGTAGGGCTTGCTTCTATTGGGCCTGGAGTTGGTCAAGGTACTGCTGCAGGACAAGCTGTAGAAGGTATTGCGAGACAGCCAGAAGCAGAAGGTAAAATACGAGGTACTTTATTGCTTAGTCTAGCTTTTATGGAAGCTTTAACAATTTATGGACTAGTTGTGGCACTAGCGCTTTTATTTGCGAACCCTTTTGTTTAATCCTAAAAAAGAAAATGAGTCCTTTAGATTAGATACTTTTTTCTTTTTTTAGTAAATTGGTATTTGCTTCTGCAATTCCAATTATATCAATACTTTACTCCTATTTATTACTCCTGGAATTACCTATTTATCGGGACAGACAATACCCCACCCCAGGAAGGGCTGATTTGAGGATGATCAATTTAGAGGATATGCTCGCCTTCTTCCTTCCCGTCCTTAGTTTAGGACAGTGGAAAGTCTTTTTCCTTTTATTTTAGGAATTTTTTGAACATTTCAACAAAGGAGTCTTTCACAGGTCAAACGAGACCTAAGACTTAATCTAAAAGAAATTATTAGATTGAATCTATTTGCATTAAAAATTGCATTAAAAAAAATTACATTAAAAAAACCGATCAAAAAAGGGCGAGCGAAGTAAGTGATAGAAAAACTTTGCTCTTTGTTCGTCCTATCTATAAGAGGAGAGCATATGAAAAATGTAACCCATTCTTTCGTTTTTTTAGCTCACTGGCCATCCGCTGGGAGTTTCGGGCTTAATACCGATATTTTAGCAACAAATCTAATAAATCTAACTGTAGTGGTTGGTGTATTGATTTTTTTTGGAAAGGGAGTGTGTGCGAGTTGTCTATTTCAAGAATAGATTGGATCTATCCGGCTGCACTTTAAAATATTTTTTCTTATTTATCCAAAAAATACTAAAAAATATTTTAGTATTTTTTGGATAAATAAGAAAAAGGTGCACGATCTCGACGAATTACTTCTGAATAAATTCAGAAATCATATGGAAGAACCATAGCATTTCGCGACTCATTGGTAAATCAACTTTGATTCTCTATAGACCAATAATGTGAGACCATTAACACGGTTAAAGCTAAACTGCTTGAAGTCCAGGCAAAAAGGGGTACTCTTTCTACAACTATATTAGTATTAGTACCGAAATGCTTTAAACGGGAAATAGCTAATGTAGAATTTATCTGATATAAAACACTCATATCGATAAAATGGTTTGAACTATTTACTAGAAGGGCACCCTGCCCTTTTTTATCCAATGCCGAATCGACGACCTATGTATAAAATAAAAAAAAAGAGAAATTTTTCGGATTTGAAGAAAAAAAAAGAATTCTATCAATTTTCATTTTCCATTTATTTAGTTAGTTTTTCTTAATGAAATTGAAATTATTAACTAAAGGGCAAATACAAATAAAGAAACAACTTTGCTGACCATGATAGATTTTTATCTAGGCGGAAGAGTCCTCTTAATATTTATCTAGTCTTATATTCTTAATATGGGTTTCGGTATATTGAAATATAAGCAGAAAAGAGAAGATAGAGGATAGGCTCATTACATAAAAAAAAAGATATGGAAATAGCCATAGCAAAAAAAAAAAAGGAGCGTGAGAGCCAAATGAATCGAAAGATTCATGTTTGGTTCGGGAAGAGATCATAAAAATTGTAAACTTAATAGCAAGATAATCTACTTTCATTAAAAGATTTATTAGATAATCGAAAACAGAGAATCTTGAGTACTATTCGAAATTCGGAAGAATTGCGTAGAGGGACCATTGAGCAGCTCGAAAAAGCTCGGGTTCGATTACAGAAAGTCGAACTAGAAGCAGATGAGTATCGAATGAATGGATACTCTGAGATAGAACGAGAAAAAACAAATTTGATTAATGCTACTTCTATTGGTTTGGAACAATTAGAAAAGTCTAAAAACGAAATCCTTTATTTTGAAAAACAAAGGGCGATGAATCAGGTCCGACAACGGGTTTTCCAACAGGCCGTACAAGGAGCTCTAGGAACTCTGAATAGTTGTTTGAATACCGAGTTACATTTCCGTACGATTCGTGCTAATATTGGCATTCTCGGGGCCATAGAATCAAAGAAATAATTAAATTAATTAGGCCTTGAACTTCTACTTTCGTTTAGAATTTAGGCATTATTTTTCCCCTTGCTTCCGAAAAAAAAGAGTCAAGAAACACTAATGGCAACCCTTCGAGTCGACGAAATTCATAAAATTCTCCGCGAACGTATTGAACAATATAATAGGAAAGTAGGGATTGAGAATATCGGTCGCGTAATTCAAGTGGGGGATGGGATTGCTCGTATTATAGGTCTTGGTGGAATAATGTCAGGTGAATTAGTCGAATTTGCAGAAGGGACTAGGGGTATTGCTCTGAATTTGGAATCCAAAAATGTTGGGATTGTATTAATGGGCGATGGGTTGATGATACAAGAGGGAAGTTTTGTAAAAGCAACAGGAAGAATTGCTCAGATACCCGTGAGCGAGGCTTACTTGGGTCGTGTTATAAATGCTCTGGCTAAACCTATTGATGGGAGAGGCGAAATTGTAGCTTCGGAATCTCGCTTAATTGAATCTCTTGCTCCGGGTATAATTTCCAGGCGTTCCGTATATGAACCCCTTCAAACAGGGCTTATTGCTATCGATTCGATGATCCCCATAGGGCGCGGTCAGCGAGAGTTAATTATTGGGGACAGACAGACTGGCAAAACAGCAGTAGCCACAGATACAATTCTCAATCAAAAAGGGCAAGATGTAATATGTGTTTATGTAGCTATCGGTCAAAGAGCATCCTCCGTGGCTCAAGTAGTAACTACTTTCCATGAAGAGGGGGCCATGGAATACACTATTGTAGTAGCTGAAATGGCGGATTCACCTGCTACATTACAATACCTCGCCCCTTATACGGGAGCAGCCCTGGCTGAGTATTTTATGTATCGCGAACGGCATACTTTAATAATTTATGATGATCTCTCCAAA